TGATTCTTGAATACCCATTATGGTAGAATATTCGTGTGATATTTTCTCAGATTTTGCGCGTGTGATACATGTTCCTTCGATTTCTCCAAGCAAAGCTCTTCGCATCGCAATGCCTATTGTGTCTGCTTGACCTTTCATAAGCGGAGACAGAATAAAGCGCCCATACATAAGACGCTTACTGTCTGCTGCTGATTCAACACACTTCCACTGTAGTGTCCGAGTAGATACTGTTATTTTCTCTCGAACCATAATAATATTATTTGATCAGATCATTGAATCATTTATTTCTCTTGTTTCTCTTGCTATTGAAATATCTTCAATTTTTATTTCTACACACGTCTTTTTTTCGGGGGTCTACAGCCATTATGTGGCATAGGGGTTACGTCCCGTACGAAAGTTAATAATATACCACTTCTGCGAATAGCTCGTAATGCTGCGTCTCTTCCGAGACCGGGACCTTTAATCATGACTTCTGCTCGTTGCATACCTTGATCTACTACTGCACGAATAGCATTTGCCGCTGCGGTTTGAGCAGCAAACGGCGTCCCTCTTCTTGTACCTCGGAAGCCACAAGTACCGGCAGAGGACCAAGAAACCACTCGCCCTCGTACATCTGTAACAGTCACAATAGTATTATTGAAACTTGCTTGAATATGAATAACCCCCTTTGGTATTTTACGTGTACTCTTACGTGAACCAATACGTCCACGTGAACCCTTTTTCGGTATAACTTTTGCCATATTTTATCATCTCATAAATTTGAGTCAGAGATACATGGATATATCCATTTCATGTCAAAAAAGATCCCCCTTCTTATTTGTATATCGGGTGTTTAACGAGTCTTATTATCCTTGTCTTTGTTTATGTCTTGGGTTGGAACAAATTACTATAATTCGTCCCCGACGACGGATTAGTCGACATTTTTCACAAATTTTACGAACAGAAGCTCTTATTTTCATATTTGCCACTCCTTACTTTAATTTTGAATCCATTTCTTGGAAGAAATTAAGTTTCTTGAAATTTTGATTTCGAATCGTATTCCTACGAAAGAAATAGTGAAGTTGAAAAAACACCTAATCTTTCGAATCTTTGTTGCGGAGTCGATAAATTATACGACCTCTGGTTGAATCATAACGACTTACTTCAATTTTGACTCTATCTCCTGGCAGTATTCGTATAAAACTACGTCGGATCTTTCCTGAAACATAACCTAGAATTATATCTTCATTATCTAAACGAACCCGGAACATGCCGTTGGGAAGCGATTCAGTAATTAAACCTTCATGAATCCATTTTTGTTCTTTCATTCCAGGTAAAACCCCCTTGAAGTATCAACTAGTGGAGGAAGAACCCTATTAAACAACCCACCCCTTCTTTTTTCTTTTTCACAAATAAGAAGTTTCATATTCAATTCGGATATTAGAAAGATTACCATATATAACACAAAATTTCTCCGCCTATTCTTTCTAGTCGAGCCTCCCGGTCTGTCATTATACCCCGAGAGGTTGAAAGAATTACAACCCCCATACCACCTAAAATTCTAGGAATTCTTTGGTAGTTAGAATAGATTCGTAGACCCGGGCGACTTATCCGTTTTAAATTTAAAAGATTTCGATAAGTCCTTTTCCTATTCCTTCTATGTCGTAGGGTTAAAACCAAAAAATATTTGTTATTTTCTCGATGTTTTCTCACGTTTTCGATAAAACCCTCTCGTAAAAGTATTTTAACAATACTTTGGCTGATATTAGTAGATGCTACTCGAACCACGCTTTTTCTATACATATCGGCATTTCGTATAGAGGTTATTATGTCAGCAATAGTATCACTACCCATGATTAATTAAAATTATTGGTGCCTCCAAATTTGGATATAATCAACATGTTTTTCTTTTTTTTTTTTTTACGTATTTGTTTATAAAAAAAAATATGAATTTTGAAAGGTATATACGTGAGACAAAATCTACTAAATTAATCTTAATCTATTTCTTTTAAATACCCGACTATAACCATATCTATAACCATATCGTGGTCTCGTTTTATAATACCTCGGGAGCTAATGAAACTATTTTAGTAAAATTGAACTGTCTCAATTCTCTGGCAATCGCACCAAAAACTCTAGTTCCTTTTGGATTTCCTTCTTGATCAATCACAACTGCAGCATTGTCATCATATCGTATTATCATACCATTGTCACGTTTAAGTTCTTTACAAGTACGGACAATAACAGCTCTGACTACTTCTGATCTTTCTAGAGGCATGTTTGGAACGGCGTCTTTGATCACAGCAACAATAACATCACCAATATGAGCATATCGACGATTGCTAGCTCCTATGATTCGAATACACATCAATTCTCGAGCCCCGCTGTTATCTGCTACATTCAAATGGGTCTGAGGTTGAATCATATCATTTTTTTATCTGTTTTTTACAATACAAAGGCCGAAGAAAAAAAGAAATATTATTTGTCCAAAAAAAGAAACTAGCACCTGCTATTTTTAAGGCCTACTTCTTTTTTATCCCGAAATGATGAATTGAGCTCGTATAGGCATTTTGGACGCTGCTATTGAAATAGCCCTTCTGGCTATATTTTCTGTTACTCCACCCATTTCATAAAGGATTCGACCTGGTTTAACAACAGCTACCCAATATTCGGGAGAGCCTTTACCTGAACCCATACGTGTTTCTGCGGGCCTTACTGTAACTGGTTTATCTGGAAATATACGGACCCATATTTTTCCACCGCGACGTGCATTTCGTGTCATTGCGCGTCTACCTGCTTCTATTTGTCTAGATGTGATCCAAGCGGGTTCAAGTGCCTGAAGAGCGTATTTACCAAAACAAATAGCATTACCTCGATAAGATATTCCCTTCATTCTTCCTCTATGTTGTTTACGGAATCTGGTTCTTTTGGGGTTATAGTTGATGGTTTATTTTGAATTCCATCTCTACTACAGAACCGGACGTGAGAGTTTCTTCTCATCCAGCTCCTCGCGAATAAAATCAATTCAAATTAAAGATTTTGAATTCAATTCAGATATAATCTAATTTGAATTAAGATATACATGTATTTAATAAGTAATATGCTGAATCATGGATTTCATTTAATCTAGATCAAATTTATTATTAATTTGTATATCTTGTTTGTATAGATAACTAAATATATTAAATAACTATATAACATAACTATTTTTTTCTTATATTTATCTATATCTATTTTAGAATGTTAAAACAAATCTTTCTTTTGTTTTACTCTTTATCGTATTGGATTGACCCAATTTTAGCAATCCAAGAAAATAAAGTTTTCGCGGGCGAATATTTACTCTTTCAATTTCTATTTCAGTTCTATCATTAGTTCATAACTTTTCCGAATAGATGAATTGGTCTCTGGCCGGTTCCGCCATCCCGATCAATGAATCATTCGAATTCATTTTCACTAGAATCTTTTGAATTCACAGGTTCCATCGTTCCCATCGCTTCTTATTTAATGGTTAGGTCTGAATTATACAATGGAGCTATTAGTTGTTGAGTCAATATTCTTAGTCTTTATTGGCTCGAAGCTCTTTATTTTTTCTTCGATGAGCAGATCCATTTAATGATGAATCTGTATTGATGCTTTATTACACAGATTTTTTCTGAGATGACTCATAGACCTTACATATTGGAATTATATATCATCAATATTCTTTTTCTTTCTTTCTCTCATCTTTCCATTTATCCATACCCTTTCTTTTTTATTTCAATTGACAACTTAGAAGCAGATTTTTTGAATATTAATAAAAAAAGATTTCAGTTGCTACAACAATATGAACAATATATCATATCTTGACTGGGTCTTTGGATCCAGATAATACGAAGTGATGAGTTGGTTATTACTTCTATAAGTTATTTGTTTATACTATGGGGCTGGTTTTTTATACTAACCCTCAAAAAACCAACGAGTCGCACACTAAGCATAGCAATTTTATCAAAAAATTAATTGAATTTTTATTAAACCCTATAGAATTATAATTAGAATTGTTCATTTTTTTTATTGAATATAAAAGAAAAAGAAGAAACGAATTTATCATTTTTTGTTCTATCGCTGGATAGAATGCAAAGGGAAATAAAGGTTTATTATTCCCCGTCTATAAATATCCAAATTTTGATGCCTAATACCCCATAGATTGTTCGAACTGTATAGGAACAATAATCAATTTTAGCTCGAATGGTTTGTAGTGGAACTCTACCTTCTCTGATCCATTCAACACGCGCAATTTCTTTTCCGTCGATACGTCCTGCAATTTGCACTTGAATTCCTTTTGTATCTGCTTGTTCAGTTAATTCTATAGCCTTTTTCATTGCTTTGCGAAAAGAAACTCTATTTTTTAATTGTCCGGCTATAAATTCTGCAAGAATATTAGGGTTTCCATAAGGCTTTTCAATTCGTGTGATAGCAATGTTAAGTTTTCGATTTACAGAATTAAATTCTTTTTGTAAATTCATCTGCAATTCTTCGATTCCTCGGGGTCGACTTTCAATTAATATTTTCGGAAATCCCATATAGATTATGATTTGGATCAGGTCGATTCTTTTTTGAATCTCTATACGTGCAATTCCCTCGACACCAGAAGATGTTTTGATATTTTTTTGTACATAATTCTTGATATAATTTCTTATTTTTTGATCTTCTTGCAGACCCTCAGAATAATTTTTTGGTTGTGCGAACCAAAGGGAATGATGACCTTGGGTTGTACCAAGTCTGAAACCAATTGGATTTATTTTTTGTCCCATGTTCCCCCATTACTATATATATCATAATACGACATAGTTGTATCCTTTTTTTTCCATTTAGCTTTTTGTGACCATGTAATAGACTCGGTATTTATATATTCATCTAAGGATATATCTTTCATTACAATAGTTATATGGCATGTAGGTTTTTTTATTGCAAAACTACGCCCTCGAGCTCGACATTTTTGTCTCTTCATGACAGTACCTTCATTTACTTCGGCTTTACTAATG